CAATGGCTTTGGCTACTATAACCTTCCCGACCACTATTTTTTATTTTTTCTAGGCATTTCACTTCGAAATAAGAAATTGTATTCTACTAGGTATCAAAATATAGTAAATAAAAAATATAAATGGATAAAGAAATAGTGGATTCCATCGTTTCTATGGTTCCTTCTTAAACGGTGAGGTCTTCTCTATACACCGGAGCCTTTACTTCATTTAATCAATGTTATTGGTAACTTGTATAGTTCACATTCTTTGGCTCTACCCATGAATTATCCAGTAATAGGTCTTTCACGATGAGATCTACCTATACAGTAACGGTATTTAATTATGAAAGTTGGCTGGGTAGCTAACCCTGTTAGTCCGTTCTTGCAAGAGGGGCCTAATCTTTCTGTTTTTAAGTAAGATTTCCTCCGCTTAATGGATAACCATTTGCTACCAATGGAGAATTGCTTCTCATCTTAAATTGAGGTGATTGGATTTGCACCAATGAAAACCATAAATTTCATACACAATAGAATAGATTTTCTTTTTTTTAGATACTGAATTGAATGGAGTTCTTTTTCCATTCTATCCTATTCGCCGGTATTGATCATTGATACTGAAAAAAAGTTTTCTTTCTTTTGTCCCAGCTCATGATCTGAACGAGTCGCACATACACCCTAGTACATGTTCCTCGACGCTGAGGGCATCCCCGAAGAGCGGGGGATTTTGTGACATTTCTGATTGGCTGTCTTGTATTTCTAATAAGTTGTTTAATAGTTGGCATGTTGAATCATATACATAATGGGCTGGTTTAGATCGATCCTAACCGGATAATTATGAATTATTTTTCTATTTAATATTCTATTAAACTCGGCAAAAAGATAAAATCTAAAATTGCGGATTTACGCGAAATCCGGGCTATTTTCACTCAACCGCTACAAGATCAACAATTCCGTAAGCTTGGGCTTCTGTTGCTGACATAAAAACATCTCTTTCCATGTCTTCCGAGACAACCCATAAGGGTTTGCCCGTTCTTTGTACATAAACCCTTGTGAGGGTTTCACGCAGTTTCAACAGTTCTTCCGCTTCCAGGATAAATTCTCCCGTTTGTGCCTCATAAAAAGAACTAGCAGGTTGATGGATCATTACCCTGATGATATAACATAATAAAAAAAGGGTTCCTCTATTTCGCATGATGAAGGGAAGAGAAAAGAAAGAAAGATAAAGAATAACAAGAAAAAAAGATAGAATTGAACAACCGTACGGGCATCTTTTGTACATTGCATACGGCTCTACAATAAAATTGACTTTTACCTTCCATCAAAGAAAGAGAAAAATAGGGTCTATCAGACCCAGGTCGGTAAACGATCAAATTACCACCCTTCCTTTCGGAGGAGTTCAAAAATACTATGATGGCTCCGTTGCTTTATATATTTATTATTTTATTTGGTTTGTCTGTGATTTGTCTGTGATTCAGCAATCCCAAAGTTGCTTTTTGATCTGATGAAATAAGGAAAAAAGAATCTTGTGTGTGTGTGTGTTTTTTTTTTTATTTTCGCACTCTTTCAGATTTCAGAACATAAATATTGTTAAGAGCCCCCCGGTGTGAAAACAAAAAAGTTTGTGACGCTGAATTGGACTCCCGATAGAAAAAATCGGAAATACCCCTTATCTCATACTACTCTTTCGATACATAATCTAATGTTTTGAAAAACAAGAAAAAAACTTTTTTTATTTTATATCGAATTCAAAGTGCCATGCTATTATTACTTAATATTCATATGGCGAAGGCATAGTCTTCTTTTTTCTCTCAAACAAAAACCTCATTGGCGCCAAGCGTGAGGGAATGCTAGACGTTTGGTAATTTCTCCTCCGACCAAGATAAAAGATCCCATTGAAGCGGCTAATCCCATGCAAATTGTATGTACATCTGGTCGCACAAATTGCATAGTATCATAAATAGCTACTCCGGGGATTACCCATCCGCCAGGAGAGTTTATAAACAAATACAGATCTTTGGTATCATCCTCGATACTGAGATATACCATAAGACCAATAAGTTGATTCGAGATCTCGCTATCAACCTCTTGGCCTAAAAAAAGTAATCTTTCTCGATAAAGTCGGTTGATTAGGGTAAAATTGTATCCCTTAGGAACCGTACAGGCACCTTTTGACGCATACGGTTCAAAAAAAGATTGCGAAAAAAAATCAATGTGCAGATTCCAATCCTCTTTATTTTTTTCAAGGACTTTTCTTCGATTTTTCAATAACGACGAGTTTTTACTCCTTTCCTTATAATATAAAAAAGAATTCACTAAACTTATCGAATTAACTTCTCATTGATATATTGTTTCATCGAGATCCAATCCAAATCACGATGTCGTTTTCTTGTTCCTGAATGGGCCTCTTTAATATTTTTAGGTTTATGCTCTACTCCGGGTAAAGATCCGCCCGATTTCGATTTGTACATATAGGACAAATGCTTCCATTACCGCTTCTTTTTGTTATGACTTCCCTTTTTTC